TTCAAGAAACAATCGACCCTCTCTCTCGCTACCGATTGATCTTCAAACCGACCTTTTCTTTCTATTAACGAATTCAATAAGTTTATTGTTACATCTTGTTTCTAAAATGGAGCAAAAGAAAGAAATATTTTTCAAAATTCTTCTTTACTATTTCTAGCTTTATTTTTTGTCTGTTTTCTGTTTATAGTCAGTTCTTTTCTTTTTCTTTCAGATCAATCGAAAATGCCGGAATAGATCTTTTCATTTTCACGGTCAAAGAAAGAAAAATACTTCGATTCGAATAGTTTTCTATTTCTTTTTTCTCTATACAGAAAAAGGAGAATTTCCTATTTTTTACTTAATTGAAATTTCATATCATACAATATTCAATAAATATTCAATAAACAATAAAATAATCGGAAACTTGAAATGAAAGTTTCTTTCACACATGCATTCTCCATTCCATTGTCGCAACAAAAAAATGGGATGCACGGATTAAAGAAATAGTTGGGACATGAAGACACACTCTATTGAAATCTTATTCGATAGATAAGATCGAAATTCATTCTGTTTCCGTTTTGGAATCAAAGAAAGATATGGAAAATGTATTTTTTATGTTGTGATTTGAAAAAAAAAACTTTTCTCCTTTCTAGCTCTATAGGAAAAAGAGACTAGCCAATTTATTCCTATGAAATAGCTAGTAAAACAAAAATTGAATCGGAAATATCGACAAATTCCTGCAGAGTTTAAAGAAAAAAAAAGGGTCAACTGTTCCAATTTCTTTTTTATCAAATTTGAATATCAGAATAGCGGGTATAGTCATGATTCAATAGGTCAGGTCCACTTACTTTTTCATTTGTTGATTTGGAATCTTTCCATTCCAATGAATTTGATTAAAATCAAAGAAAATCGGATATAGTTGCTGATTCGGGAAACGACTTATCTTAATCTTATCATTATAATATAATGAATATTAGTTCAACTTTCTAACTACTATAATATAACTTACTTTGTACTTTAAAAATATCAACAAACAATATAATATCTCTATTCTCCGTTCAAACCGTTCAAATCAAATAGAATGAAGTTTTATGAAAAAACTCAAAAGCCCCTTATCGGATTTGAACCGATGACTTACGCCTTACCATGGCGTTACTCTACCACTGAGTTAAAAGGGCCTTTTTAGCTAATTCTTGGCTGAGTCCCTATGTACATATATTCCATATACTAAGTTATTACATACTATATAATACATTAAGTAGACAGATAACAGCTAGAGACTTTTTGAAAATGTGGTAATGAGGTTTATTTAACTTAGACCTCTTTTTTTTCTTTTTAGTAGACAGCTGAATTGAAAGGATTCTTTAATTTCATATTATCTCGAATTCTATATCTATATATATTATTATATTAATATTTACTATTCGAATCGAATTAATATTAAAAATTCTATTCATTTTTAATGAACTATTCTATTTAATATATATTAAATAATTTTCCATTTTATAGCGAATGGTTAGAATGAATGATTCATAAATTAAATTGAAATGACAAAACAATTAATTCTATCGAGTTATGTAAGACGAAAAGATCTTTTGAACCTAATTTTTTGATTATATTGACAATTTCAAAAAACTGTTCATACTATGTTCATAGTATGATGGCAGTTGGGCACGTATGCCCCCATCGTCTAGCGGTTCAGGACATCTCTCTTTCAAGGAGACAACGGGGATTCGACTTCCCCTGGGGGTAGGGTACTACAACAGGAAGTTGATCATAGATTCTCAATAAACCTAAAATTGAATTGATTCTTCCGGGGTCGATGCCCGAGCGGTTAATGGGGACGGACTGTAAATTCGTTGGCAATATGTCTACGCTGGTTCAAATCCAGCTCGGCCCAAAAATTCGCTCATCCATTATGAGATGAAGATATTTATCCTCTCGAAACGGCTGATACACGCAATAAAAAAGTCAAATTTTCGGCTATATACTCTATTTTTTTATTTGTTTGCTCTATTTATTTGTTCCGGGAAATGTAAATTGTGATCATAATAATGATCTCGATTCATATCATATTATGATTATTAATTTAAATATAGAAAAATCGAACGAAAAAAAGAAAACTCTTTTTCGTTATTGAAAGATTGATTCTCAATCATTTTTCAATAAAGAAATTTTGATTAGTAATTTGGTTAAAGTACATATTCATGTGGAGATCAATATATCACTTGCGTCTCGGTTACAACAAAAAAATTATAACTAAAAATGATTTGAGTTAAATAAAATAAAAAAAAAATGGATACTGTATACTTGAATTTCCTGGGATTGTAGTTCAATTGGTTAGAGCACCGCCCTGTCAAGGCGGAAGCTGCGGGTTCGAGCCCCGTCAGTCCCGATGGATCCAATAATCAATAAATATATCAATACATCTTTCCACTTTTTGGGAAAAGAACAACAATAAAATTTCACTTTCAATAGGAATTGATGATTCGTAGTTCTTTATTTCTTTCCTTCTTAATTTATTAATTTTTTTATTCAATTTAAATTTATAAAATTAATAATTTTGTTTGTAATTTTCTTAAAGTATTTTTGTAGAAAGGTCTATCAAAAAAAGAACAAATATCCTAAAATAAATAATAAAAAAAAAATGAATTTGATAGAATATTCTATTTTTTGTGCCAGGACTCGTCTTTTTCACGCTTTTCTTGTAATAAAAAAAAAGTAAATCATTAAAAAAAAAATGAAAACCAAAAGGGATTTTTGAACTTAACTCTACTCTATACTCCATACTCCTTTTTCTATTTTACTTCTTTTTTTTATTTAATTTCTTGTTTTGGGGGTTTTGGAACCAGGGGAAGTGGAAAAGTGAAACTTCATTAGATGATTGATTGTCCAAGGAATACCACAGGTTAGGGAAAAAAGAATAAAAAGTAATGATAAAACGCGGGCTTGTTGATTAGATGACAAATTAAATTAGCTTTTTCTTTTTTTGGATTGAGTTCAATATAGATAAAAGATCTTCTTATGTTATACTATTGAATTTGCGACGGCGAATTGATATGATAACTCAGATATTGTTATTCATGATATTAATCTGATTCAATTACATCAAGATGTAATGCATCCCATTAAGTTTAAATTTAAAGATAAAATTTTTACCATCTCTATGGGATTAAATCCCGAGTTAATTCGAAGTAAAATAAAAAAAGGATGAGATTATGGAAGTAAATATTCTCGCATTTATTGCTACTGCGCTATTCATTCTAGTTCCTACTGCTTTTTTACTTATTATCTATGTAAAAACGATCAGTCAAAATAAAAATGATTAATTGGAATGAAACTTGACTTCTTAGTTCTTTTTCACCGATTCAAAAATGGCAAGAAAAAGGAATTCCAATTTCGTTTCTTAACTGAAATGAGCAGGACCGAATCAGCAACATTCGATGAGATTTGATAGTATGGTAGAAAGAAACATATGCATCTTTCTACCATACTATCTCGATTAGATTAGTGTTTTTTTCGTGTAGGAAACTGGTAGATAGATGCTCGAAAGAGTTCTAGGGTATGGAAACTTCTTCGAATTTGGAAATGAAAATGATACAGTTTTTTTCTTCAATTAAAAACTCAATTAGTTTATTTAACTAGTATTTCTAGAGTCCACTTCTTCCCCATACGACAAGTGAAAGAGAAAATGTAAAGACTACCATTAAAGCAGCCCAAGCGAGACTTACAATATCCATGTGAATTATGTCCCCTATTTCTATGAATATGAAGGAATTTTTCCATTATTGTTTACTAATATATAGTGAAATCCATGGTACAGAGTCAAAAAATTTTCGGACTAGTTATTAATTTAATGAACCAATCCAATAAATCCAATACCTGAGTACTCCTAAACTCTTTTGAGTTTGTCTACAAACTCTATTCCGCTTTTCTTTTCCACAATTACTAATTACTTATTACTTAATTCGTACCTTCCGCCGAATTCAAGGACCAGTCAGTAACCACTCCAATAGGAATGGAGAAGTCTCAATAGCCCTTCCACTACTTAAAATCTTTCCTTGAATCTGAATCCTAGACACAAGAATTTCGCTTTTGAGAACCCGCAGATACTTCAAATCAAGTACGTATTTATTAAGAGACCTTTCTTCTCCCTCCCTTCGGCTGGAGAAGAATCTGGCGAGTTCTAGGTTAGAGCAGTTGCTAAGAAATTTCGAGTCTTTTGTTAATTAGAATTAGGCGACACCCGGATTTGAACTGGGGAAAAAGGATTTGCAGTCCTCCGCCTTACCACTCGGCCATGCCGCCAAAACGATACAAAATAGAATAGACGAAAATATTACCTTTTTGTTTGGAATGAATTACTGAACGTCTTTTTTTATTTATTGTACTTGCATTTTGAATCCCTTTTCTGGGATAGCCTTTCTACTACTTACTAAAACCAAAATCTTTCCCCCCTTTTTTTTGATTCGATACATACGAATCAATAGGGACTTTCAGTCAAAAAAGTCCAAATTTAGGATAAACATGATAAATTGGAACCATTAACTATTAACTAGTTACTTGACTCCGATTTCATGAACGATTCTTAGATTTTGATTTCAAATTATGTTTACCAAATGACATAAGAAAATCCAAATGATAACTAATCCGTATTGGGACTTTTCAATAAAAAAGATCAAAATATTTTTTTATTTTTTTTTTTCTCAATTTCAATTATAACAACAATTTTGAGTATATGTAAACCCCGGAACCAGAACAAAAATTACACAAACAGTTGAGTATCTTATATATGATATATAGATATCTGCACGTGGTTAAATGATTAATATAATAACTAACCCGCTTTACAATACAATCATATTGTACGAATTCTACAAATAAAAACATAAATAGGTATAAATTTCTCTTTTCTTTACAAACCCTTTTTTTATTAATAAATAAGGGACAAAAATATTGCTTAAATAAATCAACTCTCTATTGTTTCTGATTATTCTGTCTTTATCTCCACAAAAAGATCA